TTTTCATACCGGTGGAGTATTCACGGGTGGTACTGCCGAACATGTACGAGCTCCTTCTAATGGAAAAATAAAATTTGATGAGGATTTGGTTCATCCCACACGTACCCGTCATGGGCATCCTGCTTTTCTATGTTTTATAGACTTGTATGTAACTATTGAGAGTCGAGATATTCTACATAATGTGAATATTCCAACAAAAAGTTTGATTTTAGTTCAAAATGATCAATATGTAGAATCAGAACAAGTGATTGCCGAGATTCGTACCGGAACGTCCACTTTTCATTTTAAAGAGAGAGTTCAAAAACATATTTATTCTGAGTCAGAAGGAGAAATGCACTGGAGTACTGATGGCTATCATGCGACCGAATATCCATATAGTAATGTTCATTTATTACCAAAAACAAGTCATTTATGGATATTAGCAGGAGGTCTATGCAGATCCAATATAGTGTCTTTTTCACTCCACAAGGATCAAGATCAAATGAATGCTAATTCTTTTTCTCTCGAAGAAAGATATATTTTTGATCTCTCACTGACTAATGATCAAGTAAGACATAAATTGTTGGATACTTTTGGTAAAAAATATAGGGAAATTTTTGATTATTCAAAACCTTATCGAATTATATCCAAGGGTCATTGTAATCTCATAGAGCCTTCTACTTATATTCGTCAAGAGAATTCCTTGGCGAAAAAGCGAAGAAATAGATTCGTGATTCCTTTACAATATGATCAAGAACAAGAAAAGAAACTAATACCCTGTTTTGGTATTTCGATTCAAATACCTATAAATGGTATTTTACGTAGAAATAGTATTATTGCTTATTTTGATGATCCGCGATACAGAAGAAGCAGTTCGGGAATTACTAAATATGGGATTGTCGAAGTAGATTCAATCGTAAAAAAAGAGGATTTGATTGAGTATCGAGGAGCAAAAGAATTTAGTCCGAAATACCAAATGCAAATGAAAGTAGATCGATTTTTTTTCATTCCCGAGGAAGTGCATATTTTACCCGGATCTTCGCCCATAATGGTCCGGAACAATAGTATCATTGGAGTAGATACACGACTTGCTTTAAATATAAATACAAGAAGTCGAATAGGTGGATTAGTCCGAGTGGAGAGAAAAAAAAAAAGTATGGAACTGAAAATATTTTCTGGAGATATTCATTTTTCTGGAGAGGTGGATAAAATATCTAGGCACAGTGGCATTTTGATACCACCAGGAATGGAAAAAAAAAATTCTAAAGGATCAAAAAAATTGAAAAATTGGATCTATGTCCAACGGATTACACCTACCAAAAAAAAGTATTTTGTTTTGGTTCGGCCCGTAGTCACATATGAAATAGCTGATGGGATAAATTTAGCAACACTTTTCTCTCAGGATCTCTTGCAAGAAAAGGATAATGTCCAACTTCGAATTGTCAATTATATACTTTATGGAAATGGCAAGTCAATTCGAGGAATTTCTCACACAAGTATTCAATTAGTTCGGGCTTGCTTAGTATTAACTTGGGACCAAGAAAAAAAGAGTTCTATAGAAGAAGAGGTTCATGCTTCTTTTGTTGAAATAAGGGCAAATGATCTGCTTCGTGATTTCATCCGAATTGAGTTAGTAAAGTCCACTATTTCGTATACCGAAAAAAGGTATGATACGGCAGGTTCAGGATTTATTTCCAATAATGAATTAGATCGTACCCATAGAAATCCTTTTGATTCCAAGGCGAAGATTCAATTATTTCCCCAACATAAGGGAACTCTTGGTACGTTGTTGAATCGAAATAAGGAATGCCAATCTTTCATAATTTTGTCATCATCCAATTGTTCTCAAATTGGCCCCTTCAATACTTCGAGATATAATAATACGACAAAAGAATCGGATCCCATGACTCCAATTAGGTATTTGTTGGGTCCTTTAGGTACTATTGTACCTAAAATAGTAAAATTTTGTTCATCTTACTATTTAAGAACTTATAATCAAGTTTTTTTAAAGAAAGATTTTTTATTTGAAAATTTTCAACAGACTTTCCAAGTGCTTCAAGTACTTCCATTTAAATACTGTTTCCTAGATGAAAATAGTAGGATTTATAATCCCGATTCATGCAGTAACATCATTTGGAATTCATTCCATTCGAATTGGTGTTTTCTCCATCACGATTCTTGTGAAGAGGCATGGACAATAATTAGCCTTGGACAATTCCTTTGTAAAAATGTATGTCTATTGAAATACGGATCACGCATAAAAAAATCTGGTCAAATTTTCATTGTTCATGTTGACTCTTTAGTTATAAGATCAGCTAAGCCCTATTTGGTCACTCCAGGAGCAACCGTACATGGCCATTATGGGGAAACCTTTTCTGAAGGAAATATATTAATTACATTTATATATGAAAAATCGAGATCTGGTGACATAACGCAAGGTCTTCCAAAAGTGGAACAAATCTTAGAAGTTCGTTCGATTGATTCAATATCGATGAACCTCGAAAGAAGAGTTGAAGGTTGGGACGAACGTATCCGAAGAATTCTTGGGATCCCCTGGGGATTCTTGATTGGAGCTGAATTAACCATAGCCCAAAGTCGTATCTCTTTGGTTAATAAGATCCAAAAGGTTTATCGATCCCAGGGGGTACAGATCCATAATAGACATATAGAGATTATTGTACGTCAAGTAACATCAAGAGTTTTGGTTTCAGAAGATGGAATGTCTAATGTTTTTTTACCCGGGGAACTTATTGGATTGTTGCGAGCAGAGCGAGCAGGGCGCGTTTTGGACGAAGCGATCTTTTATCGGGCAATCTTATTGGGAATAACGAAGTCATCTCTGAATACTCAAAGTTTCATATCCGAAGCGAGTTTTCAAGAAACTTCTCGAGTTTTAGCAAAAGCTGCTCTACGAGGTCGTATTGATTGGTTGAAAGGCCTGAAAGAGAACGTTGTTTTGGGGGGGATTATACCAGTTGGTACCGGATTCAAAAAATTAGTACATCGTTCAAAGCAAGACAAAAACATTCATTTGAAAATAAAAAGGAAGAATCTATTTGAGTTGGAAATGAGAGATATTTTGTTACACCATAGAGAATTATTTTGTTCTTATTCCCCAAACACTTTCCATGAGACATCAGACCAATCATTTACGTAATTTAATTTACTAATTCCTAAAAATAGGTTCATTCTTTTTACTTTCACTCTCTGGTCCAATTATGGATTTTGTAATCAATGAAATCAAAAATAAAGAATGAAATTCATGGTTTGGGTCGTAGATCAAAGGTCAATCCTGGTAGAAGGTTCCGTTGGAACAATTATTTATTTCACAAGGTAATGAATCTCTTTGAAAAAAAAATAAAAAGAGAAAGTGTGGGAAAATGGGAAGACGATATTGGAACATCAATTTGGAAGAAATGATGGAAGCAGGAGTTCATTTTGGTCATGGTACTAATAAATGGAATCCTAGAATGGCTCCTTACATCTCTGCAAAGCGTAAAGGTATTCATATTACAAATCTTACTATAACCGCTCGTTTTTTATCAGAAGCCTGCGATTTAGTTTTTGATGCAGCAAGTAGGGGAAAAAAATTCTTAATCGTTGGCACCAAAAAGAAAGCAGCGGATTTAGTAGCATCAGCAGCAATAAGGGCTCGATGCCATTATGTTAATAAAAAATGGCTTGGTGGTATGTTAACAAATTGGTCTACTACAGAAACAAGACTTCAGAAATTCAGGGACTTAAGAGCAGAACAAAAGATGGGGAAACTCAATCGTCTTCCCAAAGGAGATGCAGCAATGTTGAAGAGAAAGTTATCTACCTTGCAAACATATCTGGGTGGGATCAAATATATGACGGGATTACCCGATATTGTAATTATCGTTGATCAGCAAGAAGAATATACGGTTCTTCGAGAATGTGTTATTTTGGGTATTCCGACGATTTGTTTAATCGATACAAATTGTGACCCAGATCTTGCAGATATTTCTATTCCGGCCAACGATGATGCTATAGCTTCGATTCGATTGATTCTTACAAAATTAGTATCTGCAATTTGTGAGGGCCATTCTAGTTATATAAAAAATGGTTGAATATCTTATCATTACTCTTATCATTAAGAAGAATAAAGAAGAAGATTAGTTTGTTTTTGCTGAATTCTCTTTGATTCTTGCTATTTTGGTTTGCATCTTTTGGAGTTTGAACTATGTTTTGAATATTGAAGAATATTTAAAAGATAAAATGATTGGTATTTTTTTTATGTGATTTCTTGGTATCCGAAATATAAGATTCATAACTTAAATTCATGAATGAACATAGATGAATTGAGAAAGAGATGGTTGAATCAAAATAATTACTTTTTTGAAGTTTGATTTCTGTTAGAGGACAATATGAATTTTATATTATGTTCCATTAAAACACTCAAAGGATTATACGATATATCAGGTGTAGAAGTAGGCCAACATTTATATTGGCAAATAGGAGGTTTACAAATTCATGCCCAAGTACTTATCACTTCTTGGGTTGTAATTGCTATCTTATTAGGTTCAGTCATCATAGCTGTTCGAAATCCACAAACCATTCCAACCGACGGTCAGAATTTCTTCGAATATGTACTTGAATTTATTCAAGACTTGAGCAAAACTCAGATTGGAGAGGAGTATGGTCCTTGGGTTCCTTTTATAGGAACGATGTTCCTATTTATTTTTGTTTCTAACTGGTCAGGTGCTCTTTTACCTTGGAAAATCATAAAGTTACCTCATGGGGAGTTAGCTGCGCCCACGAATGATATAAATACTACTGTTGCTTTAGCTTTACCCACGTCAGTGGCATATTTCTATGCGGGTCTTAGCAAAAAAGGATTGGGATATTTTGGGAAATACATTCAACCAACTCCAATACTTTTACCAATTAATATTCTAGAAGATTTCACAAAACCTTTATCTCTTAGTTTTCGACTTTTCGGGAATATATTGGCTGATGAATTAGTGGTTGTTGTTCTTGTTTCTTTAGTGCCTTCAGTAGTTCCTATACCTGTCATGTTTCTTGGATTATTTACAAGCGGTATTCAAGCTCTTATTTTTGCAACTTTGGCTGCGGCTTATATAGGTGAATCCATGGAAGGTCATCATTGACTAACTTTCGAAATAGTTTTTTTTTTTTTGAAGCTTATCCCAATTCAAGGGGGGGTTCAATATAATCCACTAGGTTGGAGAATAAAATGCAAATAGCTACATGTATGTATATATGAAGAAAGATAGATGAAATTTGGAAGAGAAAGAAGGGTCGGGACTCCTACTACGTATATGTATATGTAATGCCTATGAGTATAAATTCTTATGTATGTTTCGAAGAATGGTTCCAGAATACGATTTAATAGAATAAAAAGTGCAGGTGATTTACGTTATGGAAGAATAAAAGTATATGTTATTTACTAGTTAGATAGTAATTACCCCTATCTCTTTTTTTTTAGTCCACTGCATTTAGATGAATTTCCATATCAGTCCTTTTTCTATTTTGTCTGTGATTGTGAATTGAATGAAAAATGAAAGAGAAAGAATAGAATAGTTTCTAAACAAGGAAACGCAATGACTAAAACTGTATACATATTAGATAAGGTAGAAAGTAAAAACGGTATATCGAAGTAGTTCTGACAATTCAGTAATATTCTGAATTCCATTTGGAGCTTTTAGTTACTTCGACCCGATAGATTTTGGTGATAAAGATCAAAAAATAAAAAATAAGTGTAGTAAATAGTAAAAGTAGAAGTAGAAAAATAAGTAGATTAAGTACTAATTCATTGGTTGGTTGTATCATTAACCATTTCTTTTTTTGGTGCAAGGAACTTACCATGAATCCACTTATTTCTGCTGCTTCCGTTATTGCTGCTGGATTGGCTGTAGGGCTTGCTTCTATCGGACCTGGGGTCGGTCAAGGTACTGCTGCGGGCCAAGCCGTAGAAGGTATTGCGAGACAACCAGAAGCAGAGGGTAAAATACGAGGTACTTTATTACTTAGTCTGGCTTTTATGGAAGCTTTAACAATTTATGGACTGGTCGTGGCATTAGCTCTTTTATTTGCAAATCCTTTTGTTTAATGTTTCATTTTTCATCGTAGAATAAAAACATAACCATAAATAATAAATTTGAGAATAATAAGCGGAGTGATACAAAAAGAACTCTGTTCTTTGTTAGTCCTATCTATAAGGGGAGAGCTTATGAAAAATATAACCGATTCTTTTGTTTCCGTGGAGCACTGGCCCTCCGCTGGGAGTTTCGAGCTTAATACCGATATTTTAGCAACAAATCCAATAAATCTAAGCGTAGTGCTGGGTGTATTGATTTTTTTTGGAAAGGGAGTGTGTGCGAGTTGTGTATTTCAAGAATAGGTTGGATTTCACCGGCTGCACTTTCTTTATATTTATGTATTCTTTTTTATAGCAGAAATAGGAACAAAGGGTGCATAATCTCGACGAATTACTTCGGAATTGGATTTCATTCAGAGATCATATGTAAGAACCATAGCATTTCGTGACTAATTGATAAATGAACTTTGATTCTCTTCTCTATCAACCAATAATGTTGAGGTCTTTTACATGGTTAAAGATAAATTGTTTGAAGTCCAGGCACAGCATAGTATGGTACTCTTTCTACCGCTACGTTAGTAACAAAAAGGTTTAAAGATGATAAAAAAGGAATAATTGGGAATTTATCCGATGTAGAACACTCATATGGATAAAATTATTTGAACCATTAACTGGAAAGATGGGTATCTCCCCCCCTTTTTTTATCCACTGCCGAATCGACGACCTATGTATTCTATTTGTATAAAAAAGAGAATTTTTTGGATAAAAAAATTGAAATCTCATTCTAATAATAATGATAATGAAGTAATGAAGTTCCAAATTCTATTCAATTATATATTATCTATTATAATTTTGATCTAATTTATCATAGCATATAAAGAAGAAAGAATAGAATTATTTTTTCTTTAAAATCTTTTTTTTTCTTTTTGGAAATAAGTTGTAAATAAAGAACAAATAAAGAAACAACTTTGCTGACAATTTTTTATTTTTTGTCTGGTCTGAAGAGTCCTCCTAAGATTCTGATGTTAGATCAGTTTCAATATACGAACAGAAAAGAGAGGATAGGCTCATTCCGTTCAAAGATATGGGGAATGCCCATCAATCAAAGAAAAGATAAAAGAAACAATTGAGCGTGAGAGCCAAATGAATCGAAAGATTCATGTTTGGTTCGGGAAGAGATATGATAGTTGTGAAATGAATGGAAAGATAATCTACTTTCATTAAATGATTTATTAGATAAGCGAAAACAGAGGATCTTGAGTACTATTCGAAATTCAGAAGAATTACGTAAAAGAGCCATTGAACAGCTCGAAAGAGCTCGGGTTAGATTACGGAAAGTGGAAATCGAAGCAGATGAGTATCGAACGAATGGATACTCCGAGATAGAACGAGAAAAAGTAAATTTGATTAATGCTACTTGCAATAGTTTGGAACTATTA